CGGTTTACTAATGGGATGTCCTAATGCGTTACAAAATTTTGCTTTAGATAATGATCCAATCAGAGGAATAATAGGAACTATTGTGTCGAACTTCTTCATAGCATGATCTATTAGATATGAATTTTCTAGCATTTGACTCCGTACGACTGAAGAATTTAGTTGCACGCTTGAACGATAACCTAAAAAGTCAAGAGAATACTTGCATAATTGGTTTATATCGATCCTTCCTGGTTGAGACCACACGTGAAAATAATATTGCCATAAATTAACAAGGTAATATTTCCATTTCTTCATCAGAAGAGGCGTATCTTTTGAAGATAGAATGGATTTTCCTTGATATCGAACATAATGCATGAAAGGATCCTTGAAGAACCATAAGATGTTCCGAAAGTCATTATCAAAAACTAATTTGACAAAATGTTCTATTTTTACATAGAAATAGATTCGTTCAAAAAAGACTCCAAAAGATGTTGACCATAAATGAGAAGATTGATTACGTAGAAAAAAGAAGATGGATTCGTATTCACAGACATGAGAATTATATAGGAACAAGAATAATCTTGAATTACCCTTTGAATAAAGGGAAATATCCTTTTTTGGAGTAAAAAGACTATTCCAATTCCAATACTCGTGGAGAAAGAAACGTAATAAATGCAAAGAAGAGACATCTTTCACCCAGTAGCGAAGGGTTTGAACCAAGATTTCTAGATGAATATGATAGGGTATTAAGACATCTGACACATAATCGATGTGTAAAAATTTGTCCTCCAAAAAGGTAAATATTGAATGAATTGAACGTAAATTCTGAGATTTTTTCCTTTCTAAGAAAGGTGCTAATCGAAGGTAAAATGGAATTTCCATAATGGCTGCAAATCCCTCGGATATAATTTGAGAATACAAATTCTCGTTGTGTCCAAAAAATGGATTTTGACTAGAATCATTAGCCAAAATAATGAAAGGATTTTGTTGACCTATTCGAATAATTAACCGTTTCACAATTAGAAAACTAAATTTACTGTCATAACCCCCATTTTCGAACAAAATCGATCTATTTAAACCATGATTATAAGCAAGTGCATAAATATACTCTCGAAAAATAAGTGGGTATAGGAAGTCATGTTGTCGAGATCTACCTAGTTTGAAATACCTTTGAAATTCCTCCATTGGAAATTCGATTGGAACAAAAAAGAAAAAAAAAAGTAGGGGTTTATTGGTTATCAAATGATACATAGTGCGATACAGTCAAAACAAGGTATTATAATAAGAAAAGAAAAAATACCTCGGAGATAGGTAGACTCATTAACGAACTCTCTCCTCTCTTTTTTCAGTCTAATTAGTTTATATTCGTTATAGGATAAGAAGATGGATTTGAAATCCTTTATTTTTAAACCTAACCGCTCTCTTGATTTTGAAAAAAAAATATCTTTATCAATATGCTGCTTTTTCTACACATTTATGTACAACCTAGAATAGGAAATAGATAATAATTAGGACTCATTAAAAAAAAATGGATACTCATCCACTTATGGAAAAGCCTTTCCCGTCCCAGGTACTAATATATTTTTAACGTGTAATTAGATTGGGTAATCATTCAAATTAAGAAATTACGAACAGAAGCTCGTTGCTTTTTCTTTCCTTATAATTAATTGAGGTCATAAGACTCTATCCATTTATTCATTCAACCCAACTCTGAATTGATTTCATTTTTTTTTCTCACTAAGAATTTAAACAAGGTTTTGAAACGATCCAGTAAGAATAAAATATTTTCAGAATTCTCTATTGATACGACATGCTGTTTTTTCCAGTCATTCCTTTCAGGATCAGTCGTGGTCTTACAAACCCTACCGAAGGTATGAACGAATCCTTTACTTCATATAAATGTGTAAAAGATACTAGCCGCACTTAAAAGCCGAGTACTCTACCGTTGAGTTAGCAACCCCAATAGAAAAACTCAATAAAAAAAAATTAGGATGCGTAGATACAATCGAAATAAAAATAAATAAGGAGATGAGATTGCATGACGCAATCAAAACATCGAACTAACAAGAAATCCGTCGAATAATTCTAATGGATTATGAAATTCTGAATCGAAAAAAGAAAAATAAACAAATCCACTGAAAATTTTATTTTCAGATAAAAATATCTATATATTTCTATCGAAAATAAAATAAAAAAAAAAAAAAAAGAAATATATAATATATAGAAAATCAAAAAATATAGAAAATCAAAAAGAAAGGTAATTTTGATAGACTGCTTCTTATCACTTCTATTATGCATTTTTTTTAATCAAAAAGGACTTCTTGTATCCCAACAAATCTAACAAACCCATATATTTTATTTTGAATTTGAATGAAGTAAAGAACCATAAGAAATAGAATATGAAGAAAGATAAAGAGAATATGAAGAAAGATAAAGAGATCCGTTTCTACACGATCGTATTATATTTGATCAATAAACTGTTGTCAATATGAATAGTTAGAAAAGAATACAATAAAAAAAAATGAATAAAAACTTGTATTGGATTGGTACTTGATAGATAATATACATAACTAGAAAAAGAGCAAGTATATGTAAAAGAAGAAATTTGGTAAGAAATAGGAAAGAATCTCGGATTTCTTTCTTTATTATTTTTGAATGTTAATGGAGTTCCAATAAAAGCCGTCCAATTGGAGGTGAAATAATGTAAAAATTGGATATTTCTCGTCGACCCAGCTATTTCATTTATTCACTTGATCTTTTTCTATGCATCGCCTAGTAATATAATTGGATATAATTTTAATTTTTGAATATCCAATTATATCAATAAATCTATTTTCATCGTTAGAGAACATAGTATTCTAGGCTAACAAACAAATATAAAACAATATAGAAATAGAGCAAAAGAGGCGGGACGGGAGTGGGGAAAGTAAAGTATAGTAGAAAAAAGCTATACTTAGACAAAACTATATACAAATAGGCCACCCCCCCTCTTCTCTTTTTTTTTGTATTTCATTAATTGACTTTCCTTTGATTAAGACGAAATTCTGTAAAAACCCCTGACTTCATTAAAATATCATAAACAGTTCCTGTAGGTTGAGCGCCTTTTTCAAGAAAATATAGAATAACAGGAACATTTAAATAGGTTTGATTATTTATCGGATCATAAAAACCCACTTTCCGAAGATCGCTTCCTTCTCTTCGGGATCGAACATCAATTGCAACGATTCGATAAACGGCTCATTGGGATAGATGTAGATGAACTAACCCCCCCTAGAAACGTATACGAAGTTTTCTCTTCGTACGGCTCGAGAAATTAGAAGATGTGCTTATGTATACAACCCGAATGTTAAATAGATCCATAAAAGCAAATAAATTAGACTATGATTATTTTATTTAATACTTTTTTTTTTCTTCTTTTTCTTTATGAAAAAAAAATTATTTGCATTCTCATAACTCAAGTTGAGTAACTATGAAATATTTCAAAAGAAAAACCCTAGGCATTTGATTTTTTGAGTGGTCTATAACCCCTTTTTGTTGTCTCGTTTAGAATCTATTTTGATTCCTCATTCTTATTCTTGATCTAGTTGTCGAGAAAATTGAAAAAGAGTATTTCCTTGTTCCAAGATAGTTTAGCTTTACCTTGAATCATTGGGTTTAGACATTACTTCGGTGACTTTTAATCTTTTCAAAATGGCAGCAACATGCCCCTTTTTATGATTTATTTTTCTATCAAAGAATCATAAATGGTCGATTCCCGCATGATAAACTTTTGATCAAAAGAATTTCACTAATTCTAACAAATTTTCCTGAATTTGAAACTTGCTCGAATTGGATCCTTTCTATTTCTAGATAGAAAATAGACTACACTTACGAAGTTGTTCCAACTTATTAATTGGCACTAACCCTAGATCCTTGACCCTGAGAAATGAATCAATACTTTCTACTCGAGCTACATCACGTACTGTTTAGACCACAACCCAACAAAAAATGAGGGTTCGAGTGGAACAGAACCAAGGATGTCGAGCCAAGAGCACCTTCATTCCTATATAATAGAATAAAAATGGTGGGTGTAAGAATCCACAACTGATTATGTCCGTCAAGTCGCGCGTTGCTTTCTACCACATCGTTTCAAACGAAGTTTTACCATAACATCCCTCTACTTTGGAACGGATATGTAATTGATTCAATTACGGAATCATGAATAGTCATTTGTTCGGTTGTTACAGTCCTTACGTAGGAATCTATATTTTTCTTCTTTTTCTTTTTTCTCTGAATTTGAATCGGCGGTTTGGTTTCTAAAGAAATCTTAGCAAGAATTCCATTTTACCCCAAATTTTGATTTTATCGCATGAATGGAATATATAATAAATGGAATATATAATAGTTTTATTTAATAATTTCTACATATTTTAAATAGAGTAGGAACAAAAAAGGTCTTTTTATTGAATCTACATTGCATCTTCAAATAAGATGAGACAGGGTAGATTCAACAATCTTAGACTTCTTCAAATAAAAAATACTCCTAAGAAATCATTAAATTTCAATATTTATTTAATTGAAAAAATAACTATCTCGATATCACTATTTGAATAAAGTTTTAACTAAAGATGTCATTTGATCATCATAAATAATCCATCTTTGAATTAAACCAAACCTCAGTGATTAAAAAAAGAAAAATATAGATAGCTAGAAAAAGAACCCTATTTCTTTTTTTTTTTGTACAGTGGATAAAGATAAAATAAAAGAGGATTGATGGAAAGAAAGATTTAGACTCTTTTTCTTTCATTTCATACTGAAAAAGAAAATGAGAATAGAAAAAAGAAAATAAGGAATTCCTTCTATCAGATAGACTGAATAATTGTCATTGGAATGAATTCGAAATATTCAATTATAGAATATTTCGAATTGAATTATGAATATTTAGAATTGAATTAACGGATCAAAAATCTTTTTCAAAAAAAAAGCCTTTTCGCTGAAATAGAACGACAATTATACATTAAGCACTTCTTCGTTTTACGCGTAGCGTAGTTTCTTTGACTAGGTTCCGTAATTTTTTATTTTAAAAAAAGGGGGAAATAGAATAGAAATAGGATGTATGAATTCCCCCTTGGATTATTTCTTAATCCGATTTGATTTGTACAAACACAGTTATTGAAATTGCTATCTTACATTGTCGATTAACTCTTATTATATAAGAACTCTTATTATATGGTATATGGTACGTAAGGATTTTCAAAGTAACTAACTTAAACTTCATTGCAACCCCTTTTGGCTTTCTTTGGTTCCAATTCGTGGAATCCACGTTCCTATCTTACCTGGATCGGCAAATGGATTCATTTCTATCTGTATGTATCTTAATGGAACTCCATTTTTTGGAAAAAAAAAATATTAATTCAAAGCAAAGAAGAATAGAATCATTAAAAATCCGAAAGAAGAATTCCAGAATATCCAATATTCTACTAAGTTAGATATTTCAAAAAAACAAACTTTCTTTATTCTGATAATAGATATTTCTATCTAATAGGTATTCCCTGGGACGGAAGGATTCGAACCTCCGAATAGCGGGACCAAAACCCGTTGCCTTACCACTTGGCCACGCCCCATTTCGATTTCTATTCAATACTAATAAACACGAGTATTGGCTGTTCGTCAATTCCAGTCCAAATATCTATAGACTCTATTATTCCTAGGATTTTTCCATGCGTAGATATAGAATGAAACTGAATTTATTGATCATTACATATAATTCAATTAAGATATTGTATAAAAGTATGATTTCTTCTATTCTCTTTTTTTCGAATTGAAGGATTTTTGATTGGGTGAGTTCAAAGAAGAATTTTTTTGTATACCTTACTTTTCTTTTTTTCATTTTTACAGGATATCAATTAATTATCAATAAGAATAACTCAATCAAAATACAATTATCTACAAGGCCAATAAAAAAAATGTTTTTTATGCTTAATATCTTTAGTTTGACCTGTATCTGGCTTCATTCCACCCTTTATTCGAGTAGTTTTTTCTTAGGCAAATTGCCTGAGGTCTACGCTTTTTTGAATCCAATCGTCGATGTTATGCCAGTAATACCTGTTTTCTTTTTTCTCTTAGCCTTTGTTTGGCAAGCTGCTGTAAGTTTTCGATGAGACCTTTAATAGGGGCATAGACATGATTTATTCGAAAAAAAAAATTCTAACAATGGGTAAGATCAGGTAAGTCTGTCTTACAGCATGAACCCTCGATTCAAATAATTCTTAAATAGCTACGAGAAATACGATTCACCCTCTTTACTCATTCTGATTCTTTTTCATTTATTGAAAAACCCTTTTATTTAGGGTAGAGTCATCCGAATACGGAAAAAGACGTTTTTTTGTAATGAAAGACTTGCCTCTTTTTCTAAATGAATTTTGGAACATTCTTTTTTATTTCAAGAAAAGAAACCATTTCATTTATTGGTGGCAAAATAAGATATGGGGTATAAAGATAGAGAATCTATTCTCTTTTTTTTTTTTCAAAAAAAGATCTTGGAGATTGTGTAATGCTTACTCTCAAACTTTTTGTTTACACAGTAGTGATATTTTTTGTTTCTCTTTTCATCTTTGGATTCCTATCGAATGATACAGGACGTAATCCCGGACGTGAAGAATAAAAAAGAGGGCTTTCTTTTTTTTTTTTTACTTGCTTAATTTTTCAATGTTCTTAGAATTTTATCTATTACACATCCTTAACTAATATATTAGTTAAAAACTATATTAGTTAAAAAAAAAACAAAGGAAAGAAAGGATTCGAAAAAAAAATAATTTGAAAAAAAAAAATAAAGAAAATAGCAAGTCATGACCGTAAACGGAAAGAGAGGGATTCGAACCCTCGGTACGAAAAACTCGTACAACGGATTAGCAATCCGACGCTTTAGTCCACTCAGCCATCTCTCCCAATTGAAAAAAGGATAATTATTATGTTACATTACACAAAAAGTACAAAAAAAATAAGGAAATATCTTCTTTATCTCTCAATATTATTATCTCTCACTATTATTTGAAAATATTGATATATACAACTTTACTGTATACTACTTTGTATAAGCAATCTCTTTTAGATAAAGAAAAAGCTCGAAAGATATATTTTGAATAAAAAAAAAATAAAAAAGAAAAAAAAAAAGCTTTTTTTTTTCTTTTCACGGCCTGGCCTGGTCAGTACCAAGCCGGGCCTTTTTTTGTTCCAAATCATAGATAAAATGATTTGTTTGAAAACAAAAATGCTTGTTATGTTATTGAAATACAGAAGAGCGACTCTTTCCATTCCTATAATTAGGAATATGGAATTCCATTTGATAGAATCAAAGTGTCATTTCTTTATTCTATTATTATATTTCTTTTCTTCTTTTATTTACTTACTTTTTTTTTACTTTTACTTTCTTTTCTACGTTAACTTTAAACGTAAAAAAGGAACTGTGGATTGTTGTGCAATGCATTCTTATGTCATAAAATCAATAATTTTATTGAGGCCTGTCTGTTCGGTTAAAAATCC